CGAAAAGATGAAATCTTGGATTTTTGCGCATATCCCAATCCTTATTGATTATCTCATCACAGTTAAAATTTTCTTTTTTATTTTTACTTTTTTTTATAAGTTCATTTTTTTTTTATAAGTTCATTGAAGAAGTTTTATTTGCTCAGTAAGTTACTCCCACCCCTTTTTTTGTTTGTCCACTACTTCTTATGAATCGAAACAAACGAGTTCCGATAGAACTGGAAAATCAAATAAATAGTAATCTTTGACGAACAGGATCAATAATCATTATTATTTCCACACAAGAAAAGGAATTTTCCACCCTTTTCTTGTGTGGAAGATTAGGAAGACGAGTAATCCCTCCTAGAATCATTTGTTCCTTTCATTTATCCGCGTGTATTCCCCTCCTACTTATGCCTATTATCTATTAGAATTCGATTCTATTAGGTACAAAAAAACTATTGATGCATTACATGGCATTTACAATCTGCCAATGGGAGGCCTAGCATAGTCACAACACTCCCATTTTGATTGAAAAAAAGAAGGGGGGATCAAGTAGTCTTCTTCACAATATACATACTATTGCTAGGAATGGGATACAAGCAATTTCCGGCATCTCGCAGAAAAACAGTATAAACAAAGCAAGCAAAACATTTTCCATGATTTTTTTGAATCATACATAATTGCATCGATCACAACAATTCGGCTCTTTTTACCAGCTTGATGAATCCGTGGATCTAGAAATTCATTTCGGACAATTGAACCTTCTCAAACTGTTTCTTTTTTAGAACCAAAAAGATTTGTGCCAGAATAACAGATGCCAAGAAGAACAACAAACCTTGGACACGTAATGGATCTTGAAGTACTATTTCTGCATCTCCCTGACCAAATCCACCCACATTGGGATTACTCGTTAATGGTTGATCAAGCTTGATAGATTCACCCTCTGAAACAAGAAGTTCTGGTCCTGGAGGTATAATATCAACCACTTGGTGTCCATCCGATGCGTCAGCTATGGTTATTTCATACCCCCCTTTTTCTTTACGTACTATTCTGCTTACTATACCTGCTGCTGTAGCATTATAGACTGTATTGTTACTCTTGTTCCCATCGGGATAAATCTGACCTCTTCCCCTGTTCCCACCTACATATATGGGATACTTTAAGAAGTGAACGTCTTTCTTAGTATCAGGGTCCGGGGAAAGAATGGGAAAGACGATTTCACTATATTTCTGACCAGGAACAGGACCTACCACAAGAATATTTCTTTTAGTGGGGCGATAACTCTGAAAAGACAGATTGCCTATCTTTTCTTTCATCTCGGGAGAAATACGATCGGGGGGAGCTAATTCGAATCCCTCGGGTAAAATAAGAACAGCCCCCACATTCAAAGCCCCCTTTTTCCCATTAGCAAGAACTTGTTTCAGTTGCATATCATAAGGGATTCTAACAACTGCTTCAAATACAGTATCAGGAAGCACAGCTTGTGGAACCTCAATATCCACGGGCTTATTAGCTAAATGGCAATTGGCGCATACAATACGCCCAGTTGCTTCTCGTGGATTTTCATAACCCTGCTGCGCAAAAATGGGATATGCATTTGAAATAGATGTCCGAGTTATGACATATATCATGATCGATACGGAAATGAATCGAGTCATCTGTTCCTTTACCCAAGAAAAGGTATTTCTATTTTGCATGGTCCAATTATTGATCCCGGAAATTTCTACAATAAATTAGGTAGGTAGCTAGTATAGTTCCCTATCCACGATTCTGCCATTGTACTGGAGGGGGAATCCCTTAGACGGGTAGAAGTATAAAGAGTGAGTCAGATTAAAAATGGTTTGTTTATGTACGAAGTAACATTCGGATTTGATTGATATCGGCAGATCAAATGAGTTCGTCATTCATTCATTGAATGATAAACCACTACAAGTGAAGGAGATACACGATTTAAATAATGGAAGATCCAATATTTCAAAATTGTATCTAGAATGACTGGAAAAGTGGAAACAAGACCAGATATAATTTGATTGTTATGAGCAAATCCAAAATCTTTGTAGACCGAACCAATCATTAGTTCCCAACCATGGGGCGAGTGGAATCCGATACATAAATCAGTTAATAAAAGAATAGAAAAAGCTTTTATTGTGTCGCTTAAGTTATAGAGGAATTCCTGAACCCAAGAATTAAGAATGACAAGTTCTTCATTACCCAGAATAGAATAACCACTTAGAATAGCAAAACAGATTATATTTGTCGAGAAATGCAAAATTATATGGATATGATCTTCATTGTGCATTTTGACCAATTGTATTGTTTCTTTGTGGATTCCTATACGAAGCTTTTGTATCTGTGTCTCCGGGTACTCCTTTATCATTTCGTCCAACAGGAATAGTTGTTCTAATTCTATGAATCTTTCTAGAACGTTCTTCTCTTGAATATCATTCAAAAAAGTTTCGGATTGCCTTGTATTCCACCAATTAGTAACTAAAGGTTCCAGACTTTTATTAAATGAGAGAGAGATCCACCAGGGCAAAAAGACTATAGATGCAAGATATGGGAGGGGAGTCAATGCTTTCTTTTTTGGCACTTTTAATCTGTTCTGTAAATTGTTAATGAAACTGCTTCATTCGCCGACTCTATCTGATCCGATATTTCTATGAAGCATGAGTTCTATAACAAGGTATGGAACCTATGGATCGGATCTATTCCTTCTTTTTTTTTGAATTGTTTAGTCCTTGGATCTAGAAAGAATATAGAAATAGAATAAAGGTCCGTTTCGAATGAAGAAATAATCAAGTTCCCAGATATCTCAATTGGTCAAATTCGAACCAATTGTATCTTCATTTGTTCCTTTCGATGAATGCCCGAAAAACCACTTGAAGTAATGAATATTATTCGGATTTCGAGACGAAAGAACTCCCCCTGGATCAATCAATTATTTCGAAATGTTTCACTGGCTACCCACAGCCCAGGAATAATTGAGGGGATATTTCTGAAGAATATTGATGATGAAATCCGAAATGGGTGGCAAAACAAGAGAGAAATTGAATAGTTATGAGAGATCCAATCGTTTGGTCATCAAGGAGCAAAAGAAAGGATAAAAAAAAAGAAACATCGATTGACGAAAGAGAGATAATTTACGAGATACGATCCATCTGTATCTAACGTATCAATTCAAAATATTGGTCCTAAAAAGATGAATTCTGTACTGTATTCCGAAATGTTCTGATATGTGTGATGAATACATACTTATTAGATTTGTTACTAGTATGAAAGAATTGAGTTTAGTTCCATATGTAAAAAAAAGAGTTTTGGTGGATAAAAATAGCTTCTTATTATGGTTGTTCCGTATTCGTCCGCCTGCTTTATTCTATGGGCCACAACACAACGGTATTACCAACGGAACGGGGGAAATAGAATCGAACATGTTTTGCTCGAATAAACGTTCCGAAGAAACTTCAGTTATATTAAAAAGGGGATTCCTGAGTTCCTTCCCTCATGCGGAGAAAGCATTCATTCTTCAGTTCATTTCAAAATACTTCAATTGGTACGCGCAAGAAATAGGCCGATTCAGCAGCTTTTTGTTCAATTTCTCGTGGAGTAAAATTCTCATCGGTACGAGTCAAGGGAATGGCTCCCTGGCCTCTGATTTCCATATAAAGGACACGACGAGGATAAAGACCCTCTTTAACTTCCATTCTGATTGACTGGATATCTCTCATAAGGAATCGAAGGAAGATGCGACGATTTATTCCAGGAAATCCCCAACGAAAAATACACACTATTCCTTCTTTTCTATCAAAAAGATCATAACCACTACCTACATTCCACGAGATTGTGCACCACAAATAGGAACTAATGAACAGACCAGCGATCCCGTAGAAAGACATCACGATTCCTTGGGGAAAAAAAAGGATTTCCTGAGAGGGAAATACGGATATCAGATTCCTACCAAGATAACTGGAAGTTCCAACCAATAAGAATCCTAGTGAACCTAAAAAAAGGATACAGGCCCAGCAGAAATTACTTGTTTTTCGAGACCCCGTTATAAGTTCTATCCATATACGTTCGGATTGCCAGTTCATACTCGATCCAGTTGCATTCTATTGGAATTGAGAGAATAGAATAAGCCAAATGAATTTGACTTTACTTTTTTTTGTTTTGATCCCGAAGTAACTCTCATCAACTAGCACTATTATGATGTAAACCATTAGGAGTAATTCATCGAATTGGTTAGATATAAAATAATAACATCCCCTTCATATGATCCCACTATGTATATCTACATACATATAGATACATTGACTTTCTATTTCAGATATTCGCTGATCTATTTGAAAACAAAAACAGCTATACCCACATACAATATACATGCATTTATCCATATATCATGGATCTGCATGCATAACAATAACAGCTTTTTTATTTGTGCTCGGAGGGAGTCACATGTCGTACCGTACCCTATTCCACTAAAAGATATCTGTATTATGATCCAAGTCCAAGTGTTAAAATAAATTGATGAGATTTGATCCCATCGGATCTAAACAATCTTGTTTTTTTGAACATGAAGAGATAAAGAAGCCATTGCAATTGCCGGAAATACTAGGCCCACTAAAGGCACAAAAATAGAGGGTAAATTGAAATCTGTCATAGAATAGGTGCCTCGATTTAATATTTGTACTTATTATAAATTTGTACTTGTTAGAAATATATCTTATGATAAGTATATTTATTATAAGTATATAATAAGTGCAAGGAATGTAGAACTAAATAAGTGTACCTATTCATCTTTCTACACAAAATATATGTATGATAATCCGCTTTTTTATTCTTGTTCTCCCGTCCTTATCTTATAATAAAGAGTTTCTTACGAGTTCCCTAAGGATTCGTTAGAATACGATCCAACAGGGATTCATAGTAAAAAAAAAGGAGGTTCTCGGGAGATATAGATATAGAAATATGCAACATTTCTATTATAGATTTTCATTATTCTATATATTAATACGTAAGAAGGA